TTGGATGTGTAGAGGCTAGGAACTTCCTTCTAACCTATCCTAGGGCAGGTGCGAAAAAGCTGTCAGCGCTTACTTAGTCTTAGTCCTCGCCTGAAGATCGAAATCCGAAGTCCCTCCCTTTCTGATCCATTGATCCCGTGAATCCGCACATTGACCCGTGAAAGACCGCCTTTTTGCCTTTCCGACTCAAAAGCTAGGGTTCCAAACCTTGTAATGGATTTTTTAAGACTTTGGCTCCTAAAAGCCCTGATCCCAGGCCCGGTCCCGAAAAGGAAGTCTCAAAAGGAAGATGCAAGAAGGCTCAAGGTCTACTTCCTAAAGAATTTAGTCAATTGGTTGGTTAACCAGTTGCAGATCAAGCAGTCCCGGACTATATCTTAATCTTATGTAGTTTCCGCTTCTACCTCTAAAAGAGAGGAGTGACGCCCGGTCAAGCCATTGGAAAGAGGGACTCTCTCCGAAGACAAGACCAAAAGAGATGGATGTTTGGACCAGATTAGCCTTAGGAGATCTCCTTTGCCTATGATCTTCTTGCATAACTTCGTACATAAGGGCCTCTTTCATCTATTTGCCAGTAGCAGTCTCATCTCATATGCTACACGGCTATCGCTTATATAGATAAAAGGCCAAATCGTAGGCTCATCTGCCACCTCAGATGAGGCAGGACCTTCACCATGCACTTCTCTTGGGCGGTTAGGAGACTTCCTAGATGCTAAAATGGACTATCTCTTGGGAGCTTAACGCCCTATCGGATAAGAACAACCAGGGGAAGACTTTTGCAGCTAGATTGGACTAATTGTTTTGATTACCGGAGGCATAAGGATAGCACCCAGCCTGCTGTGCCAGTGTAGGGAGGCTTCAATTGATGATTACCTGAAACTTAGGCTTTTTCCCTCGTCTTAGTTGGCTAATGAACCAAGGATGAGGAATGAGTCTGTGCCTGACACTCCCGGTTCATTAAGAGTAGGCTACTCTGCATTGGCTGATTCTTCTGCTACATTTGGGATTTCCTCTCTAAAGCACTAATTCCTAGCGTTCATTCCCTTGGGCTAGCTATTCATGTTAAGGGCAGTAGGTGAAACCATTTCCTCACTTCTTCTTATATGATATTTGTTGAGAACGGATTGGGGAAGGGTAGTACTATAAGGCACACCGAGAGAGGCTGCTTGAGCCCTTTCTCTCTAACCTAAAGAAGGACTACCTTAACTAAAGAACAAGTACCAACTCCTTGTAATCAACCTTTAGCAGCCATATACAACCATTAGTACTGATACTGAACCTTTAGCTCCTATTCCGCACCTGAACTAGCTACCCAGCAAGAAAGAAGCATACTAGATAAGCATAAAGCAGCGAAAGTTGGGTGACTTCTTCCTCCGTCGGACCATTGTAACCAGATTCCTCGCCTGCTGGAGCATCTTTCTCAACTGCTCCTTGTGCGGACTCTGGATACCTAGAAAGCTCCTCTGGGCAATCGTATTGGTTCCAATCAGCATTCCTAACCGGAGTCTTCCCCTGAGCGTCTGCAATCGAAAGGGAATTTCTTTCTTTTAGTTTAGGAAGGATCCCCATCCCACATCAGGCTCAATAGAAGGAAAGGATTGATCAGAGGAGGCATAAGACCGAGCTCTCCAGTAAGCTCGGGACTATTCTATATTCTATTGGGAAAGTTAGCTTGTGTCTCTCGGGTGAGAATCCGCTGAAGCTATAGTAAGGGCATACCAACAGCAAACGATTCCTTTGATAGCAGAGATCTGGGACATCTTCACCAACTGACGATTCCTCACGGTATGAAGATTCTTTTAAAGGACATGACATGCCTGCTCTTCGAACTGGAGAGCTGGCATGAACTAACTTACTATTCGATTGCTTTTACTTGCTACCTTCTTTGGCAAACTTCGGAAGCTCGTGCCTCTCGGTCTTCTGGAGTTAAGTGACCTGAGGTCGCAACGCAAAAGAATAGGAATCGCTTTCATCACGAACAGAAATTTGCCTAAATAGAAGGAGAATAGGAACTCTTAGCAAGATCCCCTGATGAAGTTCCCAGGCGATGAATCAGGAAAGGCCTACCAAAGAGAATGCCTACGCGATCGAAGAATTTGGAATGAATTCCGGACGGGTCTACACCACTGTACCAAAAGAAGGACTTGTTTCGCTTCGGGATCAGAGGGATCCCCCGTTACTCCACTACTGCCTTCCTCTTGCATCTTTCTGCATGATGAACCTCCGGGGGTTCGGTTCCCTGCGGGGCAGTTACAGTCCGGCCCTGAAGAGCTAGAACATCCGGGATGGATGACGGGTCTCTCAATCAAGTCAAGTACTTTTAAGTAACATGAGTCACATAAAATGACATAGTTTCAGTGATCACTTAGGCAATTAGTCTTAGCTAGCGCATATGCCCTTTTAAGAAATTTTGAACTATAGGATATAGGATAGTTGACCCGGCCAATGATTGTCAAACTTGTTTTACAGTCATGAGGTCGCCCGAAGAAGGGAAACTGGCTGCTTCGTTTAGGTCTGGCAGAGGGAGTCGGTATGGTGACGGTGACAATAACCTTTTCTCATAAGAGAAGAAGTTTGTGGAATTGACGGTGACCCTTGATGTGACTAAGGCTGCTTTACAGTAGGTGTGAAAATGGAGGGGAATTCTATTGGGCTGAAGGCAGGTGACTTTGGGTTAGTGTTCAGTGACAATGGTAGCTAACATTACATGAGATGCGGTTGGAAGCGAGGCAGCAGTCTTTCTATGTTTTTCCACTCTAACGAAGTTTCTCTGGGTGAGCTTAGATGACCCGAAACAATGACCAACTCAATTCTCTCCGCCCTTTGCGGAGGAGTTTCTTTTTCTTAAACAGTCCCGTCTCGAACCGGAGGCACCCACTAGTAGTAGGGGGAGCCCATAATTGACCCGGGTAGGCGAGCAGTAGGGGCTATAGTTACCAGTTTCGAGTTACTTAGCGGGTATTCCCCAGCACGGCTTATGCGGATCTCTCTCTCTACTACCAGGGAACGGGTTAGAATCCCGGAGCACTACAGGCCTAACTTATTATTCGATATAATGAGAAGCACCTTTATTGAACTAAAACCCTTATCCCCCAACGGATCTACCCAGTAATGTGATGAGTTCCGACCTCGAAGGCCCAATCCTTCGTCGTACGGAATGAGTATGACTTGGCTACACGGGAAACAAAGCGCCCAAGAGATCTAGCTTCTTTGAGGACCGGTTGCTAGCCCCATCATCATCCCGAGCTTTTCACCGTCGGTCCCACGACTGCACGAGCCCTATGAACTAGCTCTTCCGTGTCCGCCGAACTGTACGAAGGAGGGCGTTCAATTCGAGTATTGAATTTTACCAACCCCGGGCGAGCACCGTTAATGTCTCTAGTAGATAGACTCTACAAGGAACCTGGCTCAGAGGAAGAAGGACATTAGTTTGAAGTCTCGAGTCTCTATCCCCTCTCTAGTGCTGCTTACAAGGACCGGTTTCCCTACTACCGTGTCATGGCGATATCTGCCTCGAAACCCTTTGCTTCGTCTCCTAGTGGTGGTTTCCCGTGGAGCGACCGTGAGTCAGGTGGAGTAGCCCTATTCCACTCCATCTACCTCCTGAGACAATAATCCACCAATAGATTTTTTTGTCGAGGTAAGGTAGAGGATAAGAGGTTTCCCAGGCTGTGGTGCTACGAGATGGCGATTTATCGTATAGAAGATCACGGCTGCATTTAGGAGTGATAAATCTCACAAACTCGAAATTTCATAATCTCATAAGAGAAGAAAGAATTGACAAGCGTTAGTCAGAAAGCTAGATCAAGAAAGCTGCGCCCAATAGAGCAGTAGACCGAGAAGGTCTCGCGAAGCCGGTCACCGTACGCCGACGATCCTATCTGACTATTGAGGAGTTTGATCTTATTTTATTCCATTGTGCGTACTTTGGTTAACACATGCAATTCTAACGAAGTGCTCTTGGACGACTCTTTGATATTCCGTAAGTAAGTCAGTGCATCAAAAAAAGAGACATGCTCTTCCTCTTTGAAAGGAAAAGCCCTTTAGTTAAGTCATCGATTCCAATCCTATCTTTCTTTTTTTTTCGGTATGCCGCTTCGCGAGCTAGGAGCGAAAGAACCAAGTAGTTGGTATGATAGAATTTTGCGTAAAGGCCTTTTCCTTTATCAAAGGTATGTTTTCTTGCTCTAAGAATAATAATCAAAGTAGTACTGCAGTAAGTCCCGCTGTTGTGCACGGGAATAATACCTCCTCTCATCTATCAAATAAGAACTACAAAATTTGCTCTGATAATTCAGTCAATTGTTGTAATTGTATACCCTGGGAAAGAAAGAAGAAAAAGGTTAAAAGGCGGAAAGCGCCCGAAAAAGACCGGCAGAAACTTTTGGAAAAAGACGAGCAGCTGTCCACAAGACCTGCACCGGAGCCTCACCCTGGTGGGGGCAAAGAACTCCGCTATCAGAGGAGTCCGAATTCGGAGTCTTCGTTCCATTCAGCTCTGACTACATTTGACAGCCCTACTCACTCTTCTACGTCTCCTCTGATATATTCCAAATCTCCCGCCCATACTGCCATTCTTCGTAAGCAGGGGGAAGCTGGCGTAGGTACTCTTAGTTTAGGAGTGCCTAAGGGGCCGCCGGTGGGGAGCATTATTCAAAAAGGCAAAGCGGACTCCACCTCTCTCGTGGGGAAAGGCCCTGGGGATCCACTCATTTTTAGCCTGAGCCTACTACTTTTGCCTAAACTTATAGTTTATTTACTAATATGTGGCGTTCTTGTGGAGCAAAGCTCCGCAGGAGAAATTATCGTACAAACCGATATAAACACTCTTAGTACGATAGAGCCCATCAAAGTAGACCTTGAGGCTTTAGCCCAGGCTCAAAAGGTGGGAGAGGCCTTAGGCTCAATGCAAGGGAGTGAACCAGCTGAAAGAGCCGCGCTGGAAATAGAACAGCTGGTTTCCTGTCCACATAAAATGGCATTGTGGGCAGCGGGTTTCCTCCTTGCTGCAGCTCTAGCTTATGGGAGATACTCATAGTTGAGTTTTTCAGAATGACGGCCTACGGTTATGGGTGTGGGGATTCAAGGGGTCTAGTCATTATAGAATGGAAAAGGGGTGCTCAGATCCAAAGTCAAGAGAACTGCAGTTGGTATTGGAATCGTATTTTGTTCAATAAGCTATTGCATTGTTTGCTTAATGAGGTCCATTTTGATTTTTAAGTTTTAGTTTTAAAAAACTACAGATATTGACTTTTCTTTTTCTTCAATTTCTAATGTAAGGAAATGAGACGACTCTTTCTTGAACTATATAATAAAAAGATCTTCCCCTCCACACCAATCACGAGTTTTTCTCCATTCCTCTCGTATATCGTCGTAACGCCCTTAATACTAGGTTTTGAAAAAGACTTTTCATGTCATTCCCATTTAGGTCCGATTCGGATCCCTTCGTTGTTTTCTTTTCCTCCCGCACCTTTTCCTCGAAATGAGAAAGAAGATGGTACACTCGAATTGTATTATTTAAGTGCTTATTGCTTGCCAAAGATCCTACTTCTACAATTGGTAGGTCACCGGGTTATTCAAATAAGTTGTGTTTTATGTGGTTTTCCCATGTTACAACTTCCGTACCAATTCGGTCGATCCGGAATGGATCGGTTAAACATTCTATTAGGGAGCCTGGTCTTTACTCTTCTGTGTGGTATTCATTCTCGTTTGGCTCTTGGAATCACATCCAGCAGTGGTTGGAACAGCTCGCAAAATCCAACCACTTCACCTACTTCATTGCCCCCAACCGTTTCTCGTACCTCTATTGAAACAGAATGGTTTCATGTTCTTTCATCGATTGGTTATTCCTCTCCGTTCGTATCTCTTTTTCCAATTGCGGTCTCAATGAGTTTACAAGATTGAATGGCCAATTATCTGCCGGACCCTCCGATTGTTTTCCAAGAATGTTGAGCCGGGTATGTAAGCCATGTATCTGGGAGGAACTTAAAAGAAGGGCTTTCGGTTTGTTTTTTGCACCCTGTTTTGGTCTTGCAGCTATTTATTTAACTAATATAGAATTCATATTTAATTATAATGAATCTATTTTTTTATTTAATATATATATATATGTCCAATCTCTAGTGGTGGTGGAACCAACCAAGCAAGATGTATGTCGTCCGACCCGACCTCAGACTCTGTCTTCCCTACCTATTTGACTCCCTGGCAGCAGTTATTTAGGTGGTATCCCGAGATTGAAGAGATCGAATTCCTCCCGGGAACACACGAAACAAAGATATGAACTAGGTAAATCAAAATGGAAAAGAGATGTTTCCAATTCATCAAAATCAGAAGCTTTTTCTACATCCATATGATTTTAGTAGATCGATATTGCCCATATAATGAAAGCTGATCTTGGTCCATGGAGTCCCAATAAGGTAAGAACTCCAACCTGTCCGATGCTTCTTCGGCCAAATACTATATACAAGTGGGACCCGCACTATGAGCAAGCTGTGCGAAAAACCGCTTCTTTTTTCCGGTTTCGCAACAACTTGGGCGAAATGGGGGAAACCATTGATTTTAGAGTTTTCGCCATTGGTTACTGGTCGAGCCACTGGAATGGAATGAGATAAGAATCTCTGGAGATCTTTCCTCTCCACTTACTCGTAACAGGCTTTCCCTCCGTAGAAGACTTCTGCCGAATGGCATAATTGTCCGAAACTCCGTTCCTCGATCTTCAAAGAAGACTGACTCCTCCTTCTCCTTTAGGATAGGATCATCGTTGGTCCTTCTTTCACTAATGATCTCACCATTTTATAGTAGTTTCGCGCGAACGCGCGAGGGACTATCCTTTCTATCGCTTGCGCGCTTGCTTTTCACTCTCAACTCAAAACAACGGTCTCTCTCTTCTATAAAGCGAAGCAAAGCGCATGGCGCTGAAGTGAAGAAAGCTCAATAAACACACACGAACACGACGCAGGGCATAGCATAAATGAGACCGCTGATCATTTCATAAAACATATATGCTTGACCTTTCTCGATGCTTTGGGGTGACTCACCATCTCAACATACATAAGCCCAGCAGTGATCGATGACAGAATGGTACGAACAAATCAAAGTCATTGGATTTTGTAGTTCTCCATTGACTTCTCTCTTTACCCCTTTGCATATGTTCCTAAAAGGGTGTGCACCCCCAGATGGGCGGGGGCCGGCCTCCCACTCTCTTATGCAGTGCAGCATTTATTAGCTTAGCTGAGTTAGGCTTTTGCGTACCCAATGAAATTAGTACTCGTCCGTGCGTGCCACCTTGTGTAATGCATAAAACCAAATCGCTGACCGGTGGGGACTCTCCCATCAATGAATGAGGTGCTTTTTTTGCACTCCCCAATTTTCTTGGTTGGTGGAGATCTCGACCTCTTCCGAGCCAAAGCTAAAAAGGAAGTAGGAGCTTGGTCCATATCGATAAAAAACCTTCGTAATGAACGGATCTCCGATGGTCGAGCCTGCCAAGGACACGGAACTCAGCACCACCTACCCGGGCCAAGGTACTCAACCTTTGGAAAGGGTCTTTCATTTGAATTGCGAACAACCCACAAGGGTGGTATGAATGAAACATAGTTTGAATAGGGGCAAGTCTAGAGCTGTGGTATGGAAAATAGATGATAAAAAAAACCTAATCTCTTTACTTAGTCAGAGTCATTGTTTTACCGTTTCTATCTGCATGACTGCTTTCTTATGATGAGTAGTGCCGCCTCTCTGTCCCTGTATGAAGGAGCATCCACTGCGCTTACTAGTGGGTATGATGAAAGTCAAGAGCGGGTCTATCATAAAAAGGACCTTATCTGTATCCGTCTCTGTTACTCGAACTAGCCACCCCTTGGGAACCGTGTCCCCTTTTCCCCTGCAATGAAGGGCGGATGGCTTAGCCTTGCCTTTTGAAAGAAGAAAATGGCCTTTCTTTGAAGGAAAAAAGAAATAGGAGAAGATAGCCACACCGACGCACAGAGAATAGGGATGCATTGGAGACGAATAAGGGCAGAAACTGACATGACATATTTCTTTCCTGCTCTTCTAGTTAGCGCGTAGTGGGAATAGCCCCTTCCATTGCCTGAAAGCCAATAAAGAAAGAGTGCCTCACGTTCCACTGAACGCTGGGGAAGGAAAGGCACTGACTCTCGCCTCTATGCTATAGGCAGTGGAGACCTGCTCTTATACTCAGTATAAGTAAGGTTCTCCTCCGGTAGTCAAAAGAGAAGTCTGAGTTCCCCTCTCTTTTCTCGTGGAAGAAGAGTCAGATATAAGGAGACCTCCTAGATTGAAGAAGCAAGCGCACTCCCATCCAACCTTCTTCTATTCCGGTTAAGCCTTATCAGTACGCCTGGGAGCTGTGTTCTTCCTGCCACTACTGAGATTGAATGACCTTTTTGAGAGGATAGCTAGCCAAGCTGTCTATCACTGACTGAAATCCCGAGCTTTGAAAGAATTTATATCATGATTGACTACTATATGTATGAAAGTGCTCGACCTATAAACTTGACCTACCTACCGTAGATAGATGCGATGATTTATGGCCCTCGAGAATGCTGTCGCTAACCTTTTAGGGGGCCCAGGGAGTACCATGAGTTGATGTGTAGAGATAGGCCCGGTCGAGCTATTCTATCCTTCTCGGGGTTAGTTGCGAAGCTAGTTCCCGAGTTCTTATAAATATAAGAAAAGCAGATTAGTGTAGAACTGCCCAATCCATCAGATGTAAGCACCTACCTGTCCTTCTCAGCCCAGATAACTCACTTATAGAAGAGCTTAGCTACAAATCTGACTTGAATAAGAAGGGCTCCAACTCTTCTAGCATTTCTTTTCCCGTCCAAGACCATATAAAGAATAATATAAAATGGAATGGATCCCCTTCCCTGAGGTGAGAGCTTTCTTTACCGAGAACTAGGCTTTTGCTTCATCAGATGCTTATACCCCTTATGTCACTGAATTTGATTCCTTGCCTTGGGGGATACACCTTCTTTACGAAAAAGATTCTTCTTTTATTTCTTTCTTTTTTTATAGAGTCTAAGACGGATTTTTTTTAGATGTGTGGTACCAATTGTTATGATTTAGCACCATCAGCTGTCTCCTCTACAGCACTGGATAAAGGGACATCCTATTTTTCGTCTCAAAAACCAATCCAACGAAAACATCCGGCGGGGCGCCTACCGGCGACTCTAGTTTTTCTTTCTTCTAGTTGTAGTGCTAGATTCGTTTCCTATTTACGGATCGAATTCGTATTCCTTTTTCTCTTTCTGATAAGAACCCCCTATCTATGGGTCTTTTTTGGCTATCCTTTTCTCTCGGCCTCCAGTCTGACTATGAGAGATAAGGGGGAATCCAATAAAATAATGGAACAGAGGTTGTACCTCTCTTCAACCACTCCTGTCCTGGAGCAAGCTTAGCCAGCCATCCCATCCTTGTGGCAGGAGCCCTACAGGTCACTTGAAAGCAGACTACTGGCAGTGTAATTTCATATAACGAAGGCTTTCCATCCATGAAAAAAAATCACGATTGGGGACTTCTTAAGTGGTACCTTCCCTCTCCGGAACCATTTTTACCATTTCCTCTCAGACCATGACCGGAGTGCTGATTGCTATTGGCTTCGGCTGGATGTGTTCATCGCCACTGGCATCATGTGGTTTACGTCACTAGATCCTTCTCTTTCTTTTACTTTTGAGTACTTGAACTGGATTTCTTAAAAAGCGCATAAGATGAGTTGACTAGCCTGAAGCCAAGTAAATGTAAATTGGTTACGAAAGCGTTCCCCGCAAGAAATAATAGGCTCTTACCCTATCGTCGCTGGAAACTCTCTCTGGTCAATCAAGCTTTCGACAAGCGACTCTTGGTTGCGGTTATCGCTCCGTAAACTCGGTAGCTCGAGAAACTTCGCTCCTCGCTTTTGTTCAATTATAAATAAATAACAAGCAAGTTTGATGGAGATTTGTAGCATCATTCAAGTAAATACAGATTGAGATCGTAGAAACATGAGCTTGTGATATAGCTACACCTAATTCCGGACCGGTTAATGCAAGAACTATAAATAAAGGACCAAGATCTCCTATGAAATATAAAAGATCATTCATACATAGCATAGTCCAAGCGGACCCACTTAAAATCTTTACTGAACTATGACCGGCCATCATATTAGCAAATAAACGTATTCCTGAGCTTAATGCGCGAAAACAATGAGGGATTAGCTCAAGGAGTACTAAAAAAGGTGCTAACGGCAGTGGGACTCCTGCGGGTAATGAGAAGCTTAAAAAATGAAGCCCATTTCTTTGAAATCCCACTATAGTAATGCCAATAAAAATAGAAAATGAGAGACCCAAAGTAATGAGAAAATGACTTGTAACTGTGAAGCTATAAGGTATCATACCCTGGGGATTACAAAATAACGAAAAAGTAAAAGTGACCGAGATGCAAGGGAAAAACTGTTGTTTCACATTTCCGGAAAGACCACCTATTTGTTCGTTTACCAGGTTCGGCACGAAATCATAAATAAGCTCGACCAAGGATTGCCAAGCATTGGGTACTGACTTTCCTCCTCCCTTTTTAGTAACAAAATAAACCAGCAGTAAGACCAAACTGAGAGTGAGCAGCATAAACAAAGAGGGATTTGTGAATGAGAAATACAAGTCACCTATCTTCATAGGAAGAAAAGGGATTATCTCAAATTGTTCAAGAGGGCTGTTGGCAGAGTGTTGATCCACATCCGCCCGTAAGGGCACTCTTTCGACCAACAGCCAGAAGGTTGCAGATTGAAAATTCCAAGTCTGTAGGTCGTCAAGCATTTGATGCAGTCTACTCAACGACTCCTCGCCAGTGGCGGTACGCAGATTGTCCAGGGCCCGCGCCCCCCGTCCCATCCAATCGCCACTTGGATGCAGGCCCGTCATCTTCCGGATTATATCCACCTTGACCTCGAATAGGTCTTCGGCTTGAATCCGGGCCATCTGTATGTCATGGGCTGAAGGAGAGGGGAATCCCCCCAAAAGCCTCCGTTGAATGGATTCCACACTATCCCCCCCTATAATTTCATCTTCTTGATAGGGGTAGGGCAGAGCCCGATTAGCAGCTTCCTGCATAACAGGAAGAGCGGGAGGCATAGCTTGTTCCCCCGGAAGCGGTTGATTGACCGCTGAGGTACTACTACTACGCCCGGAACTCGCCGAGTCTTCCAGCAGATCGGAAGTATACGTATACAAATCCGAAGGGGAAGAGTCGTCACAAAGGGCAACCGGAGTGCCTAAGCAAGATAAAAGAACGAGAGCCATAGGAAAAACAAAGCCAGGGGGCAACTTTCGTGTTGTTTGCGATTGATTAATAAAGAGAAGACCGAGTAAGATCAAAGAAACTAGCAGACTGATCACGAATGAGATACAAATAGGTGCAAATTCTGACATGACCAGTGCTGAAGTGAATTTATCCAGTTGAGGCATGATTGATTGAGAAACAATGATTCCCTCCGGACTCTCTTTCTGTCCGAAGTCTTGAAGTTAAGAAAAGAAAAGGTGGTTGTTGACCAACAAAAAGAAAGGGACTAGCGGGCATTGAACCCAACGGAGTGACTTTCGAATCTACAGCTAAGGGAAAAAAAAGAAGTTCGAATTGCATGTGTTAAGCATATAGCCTAACTAGCATGATTGAGCCCTGCAGTGGTATAACCTGGTGAACCTGGCGTACGACTTTACTTGCTCTTCTCTTATGATATTTTTGACATGTGTTGTTTGAAACATCGCAGGAATGGCACGCAGAAAAGGAAAAAGAGGAATTCGGCTTCGAGCAGAGGTTTCGCAGAGGAGGTGAAACTCTTTCTTTCCGCTTGTAGGTTAGGCGAGTTAGTCGATAAGGAGAGGAAATTTCATGAGTTTCCCTTTTGTAAAAAGTATTGGTTGGTTGATTTCCCTTCTAAGGGAGAGATGAAAATGGATTGATCCTTCTTTGAGTCCCATGTTGTTCGTTTAGTCTAGACTGCTTTGTATAGCTTAGCTTCTCCTCTGCTTAGCGGCTGTTAGCTTCGGAGGCAAAACCCTTTATTCAAGTAGAGTGTAGAGGTGTAGAGTCAAAGAAAGACATTGAATTTGGTTGGTTTCACAAATCCAATCTTTGACTCTGGTTTTCCCCTCTTGAAGCTCTAGAAGGCCGATGTCAGTCAAGAAAAATGCGACGAACCCCTGTTGGCTATCTTTAGGGGTCCTAAAATAGCGATTCTGCCCACGAGAAAGAAATGCCTTTGAGTTTGAGATAGGATCCTTTGTTGACCATCGACCGGTTGCCCCTTCATCAGAAGATGGTGTAAGCTTCGGTAGTGAAACTGCAAAGTTGCTTTAGACAGGTTGGTTTCAGAGTTGTAGCTTTCCCGAGACAGCTTTGGAGCAGCGAAACTTTCTGAATATTCATTCCTGGGCTCCGAGGTCAAGAAAAGACTTTGTTTGCCTCTCTTCGGTTGATTTCAAATACGATCTTTCATATTTGAGAAAAGGAACTGTCTTCCATCATGCATGTGTTAAGCATAACACTACGTTTGTTTACAAATCGGCTAGGCCGGCTAAAAAACCGGGTTTTTGGCATAGTTTAAAGGTCGATTCTCGAAAATGCTTATAGTACGATAATAGTTGAAAAGCTAACCTCCAAAAGAGCTTTTCCGAGCAATTGATGTCAAATTTCCGGGGTTTCGTCACGTCATAAAATAAGTAAATCGTGTTTGCACGAGATTTCTATCCAATCAGTAGCCAACTTCGGACCTATGGCGAACCAGTCTCGTACTCTAGGGGGGGCGGTCTAGTCAGAGCAAATGATCAAGCAAGAATGTTCCTTTATTTGTTTACGCACTTCGTTGACTAGTGAAGTAAGCAAGCTACCTTGGGACTAACGTTGCCACTGGGGTCGCTCATCTTACTCTAGGGTAGCACTCTCTATGGAAAGATGAGTGGTTTGTGCTTCACTAGCCAAGTCCATGCGCCTACAGCTCGATCTACTAGCGCTCTCTTCGATCCTTCCAGGTCAAGACCTTCGCTTGTTGACCACTTTTCGATGAGCAGATCTTTCGCTCAATTACGATCCATACTCAAACATGTTCGTTCGACGCCTCAACTGCCCTCTGCCACACATCTCTTTCCTTCGCTCTAGACCCACCCCCAAAATAGACCTTCTGCCCTTTCCTTTCACACTCTAAGGGTTGAACTAGAAAGTCAGAGTTAGGAATGCCATCTAGTCCTGCCTTTCTGATAGCGATCTCCCTACGTATTTCTGTTGATTGCTTCTAAGAGTTTCCTTCGTTGATGTGACCTTCGGTAAAGCAATTGCACTTATAGCTAGCCTCTAAGATCCCTGGTTGAGGCGAAAGCCATGAATACTAAGATTCCGAAGCAGGTCAATCGAACCTAGTGTGAAAAGTTTTTATCTGACTTGCATCGATTGGAATCTGCTATCTATGGTCTCTTTTCTATTGGTAATCAGTAGTTGAGGGCGCTTCTTGCTTGCTTCCTTTCTCCACTGCTTTCCTTAGCATTAGCATGGGGTTGGTCTTCCTCGGTGAGCGGATGTCTATAACACCCATTTTCAAGGATCTGGCGGATCGCCTAGCAGGAAGGCTACTGAGCCACTGATCTGACCTTCGATTGGCTTTGTACGTCGATTAACGTAGATCAAGAAAGGAAAGAAATCCAATTGTGTTTGAGCCGGCATTTCTTCCTTGTGATTGGGTATGTATGTGTAGGAGAGTTACGTACTGGAACCGCAGGAAGATATCGTCTGGTGGAATGGCAGGACCAGAAAGCTTGGTTGATTTTGTTTGAGGAAAACAGAATCATTCTCGGTTGTACAATCATTACTAGTAGTTCCAGCGAGGTCAGATCTTTCATCAATTGGCTTTCACAGGGCTTCTTTTTAGATCAAATAGTCCATAGAAATTCACTCATAACAGAAGCTAGAGGACTGTCTTCGTAGGACGCGTGGACGGATGAGCGATTGGACCGCCTACAGGACAGTTACTGGACAGATGCGACCCTTACCTGTTGACAGATGACAGACAGAAGAGCGGGAAGTAGCTCTATTTAAAGGAAGGGAATCTTGTACTGAGCTAGCCTGCCTTGAACTTGATTGAAGTAGGCAGTCTCCCCTATATCTGACAGCTTTAACTGGCCTTGTTACTACAAATACTACAAAGAAATTGCCATAGATCGAAACTTATTCCAGGCTTAGTATCTCCGGATAGACCAATTAAAAGAAGACGAGTCATAAAGGGAAATTTCTAACAATTGAAGGGGTCACATCCTAACGCACCTAGAAAGATAGGCTATTAATGGGAGGCTACTCTTCGGAGTGCAGGGAATTGCTACTTCTTCAGTAGAAGGAATTGGACAACTAGGCTCTTAGGCAGCTATTGAATCTGCCCAGGGACTTTAAATCCTTCCATGGATTTAATCGCTTTGGTTGTCTCAAAGAAAGTCAATAGGTCGAGTGAGATCAAGGGCATCAGTAGGACTGATTTTAAGACAATTAGGGACAAGGTCTTTTTGACGCTTCCCCACAGCTAGTAGTAAGAGATCAAAGAGGACTCAAAGGTAAAATCCCATATCCCGGGTTCCTAGATAGACTGGATGAGCTTGACTACTAAATGCCGTATCTTCAGAAAGAAGATAGAAGTGGCAGCAGTAGCTCCAGTAGATTAGATAGTCCCTTCTACTAGGGTGCTCATTGGATGGGCACAATAATAGGGTTTTCAAGGAAAGAAAGCTTGAGGCCAACTTATGCCAAACTGCCAAAGCAAAGATTTAGATTATTAGGCCAATGAAGGGAAGGATCATTGGCGCCTTCTTCCACAGCTAAAGCAGGTTTAGGTCATACCCCTTCTCAGTTTACATAAGGCTCTACCCCCTTTCATAAAAAAAGGCACAAGGATTGGTCTCGAAAAGGCAACTACCGGCATGGGGCACGAGTTGTAAGGAATTCTGGTAGTTCAGTCACCCGAGGGGGATGTTATAAGCTGCTACATTAATTGGAGATGGAGCTTCTACAATTGCTTTAGCGGGAGGCGGTTACTCCGATCTTTGGTTCGATCTATCAATGAAAAGTCCCTTTCAAGGGGCCCTAAAGCCGTCAGACCTAAAGCAGGATACTGGCATAACACAAAAACTGGGAGACTTGCTCCTCCCTACTGGCTTTCTTTTCCTCTAAAAATACTAAGACTAAGGTTTTCACCGCTACTTAGTGGAAAAGAGTTGGATTAGTCCCCACCAGCGGCATTACCGACTCAAGAGTCAAATCTATAGTTGGATTAGTCCCACCAAAGGGAATCACTAATTAGGCTGGATTCTCCGTTCGGAATGTGCCATCTGGTTGGTGTCCAATCATTTCCTCAAAGGAAGCCGTCAAACTGCGTAGAGGAGAACAAAGATGAAAGGTTGATTAAGGGGGAATCACAACAAGGCTCAAATCCTTCGCTGTCTCGCTAGTTTGGGGCCTCGTTAGGGGATCTCCTCATGAGGATCGGTTCTCGTGCCCATATGAATTCGTAGATGCCTATCTGTCAAAAGATTCAGTGTCGAAAGACAGAGCCTTTGAAAGCCCCTTCTTCTTATAGTCTGAGTCTTCCTTGGACCACCGCTTGCTCTCCTACCGGCCTTCCTCTGGAGGAGCTTAGCCCGAGACTACTACTCCATGATCTCAGCTTCCAACTGGACCTTATCATTTAACCGCAGAGAAGGCAGAAAGTGAAAATACTGGTACTTTTGATACATGGAATACCGGGACTGCCACTACTGCTACGAAAACAGGTACAAAGTGGAATTCAACTATATAGTAAGACTGGTCATATAGAAAGTCTTCCCACGCCTGGTAATGAGACTCGGTTTAGAGAGATTCACCCACAGGTAAGTGAGACAAAGCGGGATTCAAGAGAACTGCCCCTAGAACTAGATACCCAAACTCTTCTAAAACTAGATGAAGACTAACTGAGCCTAGAACAACTGGCTATCCAAAGCTCTCTCTTGCGAGCTCGCTTGTTCACTTCCTTAAGTCGGATAATGCTGCCTATCCTAGGACTGTTTCAGAGGGGCTAAATTTTTTATAAATAGCAACTAGATCCTCTTATATGTTTTAACTCTTTCTCTTCAAAAAAAAGTTCTATAACTGAATCAATGGCCACTGCCATAACGACTGTAAAACCCTCAGTAAAGGATGACATTGGTGTCCCACCAACAAAACGACATTTACCAAGAGCAAGAGTGGGATTCATGAGCGGTAAATGAACTTATAGGATGACTTTTCAAGGCATACTTAAGCTTAAGACTAGCCTTTACTAAGCCGAGGACTGATGGAATACTTACACGAGGCTCTGTCAAGGATTAACCTAAGCTAAGGAGATCTCTATTGTCTATCCTTAGCTTTCTTTCGTTGCAGGCTTTTACTTATTACTTAAATAATATAATCTGCCCCTTATTGGAGAACTGACCCTGCTAAGGTATGAATCGAATAGAATAGAAAGAAAAGCCTTATCTCGTCTCGCTATCCGCCTTTTCCAAGGTTTCCAATCTACGATCGAGATTGGGCAGCTTACTATCTTATTGTACTATCCATTACTGTGTGAGTGTGAAGCATCTCGATCCGGCTTCAACCCTTCCTTTAAATAAAAGGTGCCTAACAAGGTCTTTCGAACCCCGAGGTAGAATTCCAACTACGTACGGTGTAGACAACAAGAACAAGGCCCTTACGCACTATTCTTCTTGGTTATGCCCGATCAAGTCAAGAGTCTGGGAATGATGCAGCAGCCAGTATTACGGGGTTTACTCTCTTTAAAAGATAGGTCGAAAACCAGATCTTCATTTCGCAATTGCCCTTGGATTGGAAAATAACTTCCATTACGTCTTTCAAAATGGATTGCTAGCTTGCCTAAAATCATCTCTAATTTTAAGTGTTTGCCCACAGGATTCGAAAGGACGGACTGGAGGGGCGAAATAAGGGCTTAGGCGGCTTTATCAAAAGGTCAATGGCATACATACATAATAATAAGGAAGAGTTTACAACAGGGCGTATGATTGGCCTGGAACTAGATTAAGCGATTAGGAAAAAAAAGATCTTTCTGCTTGCCTTTTTTCTCCAATTGTAACTGCAGGTTCGATTTAACAATCTAACTGCGTTAAAGACAGGACTTCGGATTGAGTCTTCATTGACCTCTTGATTTTAATGATAATTTCTTACTTTTCTGATAGTATTAAAAAGAAAAGGGAGGGAATAAACCATATTAGACGCTTTTAAAAGTAGTTCTCCAAGCCTATGCTATCTTCCCCAAAAGGGGTAGGTAGGAGGATCAATCTTTTTTTGTCTATAGGTATCATTGCTTTTCATATACTTCTTTCTAAGGTCTCAGCTATATTATACTCCACCTTATCTAGTCCTCTCTTTACCTAGCCTTTGCAGACACACATAGAAACTGCCTTGAATTTCCTCCAAATAAGTCTACCACCAAGACAGCTACACTCGTATCCGGCCCTATAGACAACATACCTATCTCTGCTTTTCCTCTGTACCTACACCTATTACACACAGTAAAAAAAAAAAAACTGCTAAAAAGACTCCTGCTTTTGCTTTACTTTATAGCCTGCTAATTTCCTTGAGAAATGGGACAAAAGTAAAAAGTCAGAGGAATTTAATCCTTTCTTTATGCTGTGAAGTGTTAGAAATGCTCTCAATTATGGCGAGGCAAAAATTAGAATGTCTGTAAGTCTTTAGTTATCTTACATCTAGCCCTTTAATCGTAATAACTCTTTCCAGCTAAGAGATACATTTCTTGAAAGTTTATCCTACTTTACTGATTTCCTTGCCTAGCCTAGTATCTTGAGGGCCTATCAGATGGCATATCTATAAGCGAAAAAAAGTAATAAGAAAGATGGTTCTGGTGAATGCTTATCCTTTCTCCATGCCTGAAAGTGGAAATTCTGTTTCATTCATAAGTGCTAAACCCTTTCCAGCGATGCAATTTACTAATTTACTGCCTTTCAAGGGCTAGTAGCAGTCCGATTAAAAGCCTGCACTAAAGTAAAAAAAGTAAAATATCCATCCTGTAGTGCTTTTGCCATTTTTGAAAGTAGTCGAATATGCTTTGGAGAACTACTCTATCTAATAGGCTTTCTTCCTCTTTCTCCTATTTTACTGATTCGCTTGCGATCTTGTATTCTTTATCCAAGCGAGCTAAACGGTCTAACAATCCCCCCTTACAACAGGACTGGTCGCCTCCCTCCCCTCTCCTTCTATGGCCTATGCCAGGCCCTCAATACTGAATCAGAGCCTACTTCAGAGGGAAATAAAAATCCTGTGAGAAAGCTATCAGGCAAGGCAGGAAGTGAAATTGGCATACTCTTGTCGAGCATCACTTCAATCAGTTGAAAGCTTGAAGGTAGTAGTGAGTGGTAAGTGCTTCTATGTCCTTCCATAGTCGTGAGTAGGATCCATAGAAAGGTAATGGGTTGTAGGAAAAACATTTTTTAATTTCTCTTGTTTAAGCAAGCGCAGGAAGCACTCTTTCTCAAAGTAAGGAGAAGGAGGAAGTCAAATGGGAAAGCAGCTTCACTCTTTGATAAAAACGAGGTTCCACCAACCCATCTAGTTTGAGTGCCAGTTCGAAGAGATCTAAAGTGGCAGTTGCTGTTGGAATAGCTTCGAGTTTCACTGCAATTTCAGCCAGTGTTATTGTTTTTACCTTCTCGCTTCGCTCAAGTGATTGCATTCCTTTTTGCCATCTCCTGTTTAATGAGCCTATTCAATTGCAGAATAAGGATAAACCTAATAGTGTCCAGTCTCTTAGGCTAGGGATTTTATTGAAAGGAAGCTAGGAAAAACATTTTAAGCCAGTTATAAAGAAGTAGTCACAGCCAGGGGAAAGACTCCTTTTTTAAACTTGCTTGCTCAATTGATAGCTTGCCTAAGATGGCTACGTGCCGAGAGCACTTCTTAAACTAAAAGAGATAGGAACTATTGGGACTCTTCCTTTATCCGGGGACAGCTACGAAGAAGGTTTATCCCACCAAGACTGCTTGGAAAGAGACAGATGTAAAGTGTTTCAAACTCCCCTGCCCCATCCTTTGACCCTGCTTGAATCCAGGGTCATAATAAATTCCTTGAAAGGAAAGGCAGGCTGGAAATGAATGGTTTCCTAAGATGTCTTTTACCCTGTCGCTTGCCTATTTACCCAGAGAGAAAAAAGATTAGAAAGGGAAAAAAGAGATCTCTTAGATAGAGCCCTCTCATAGCAAGAAATCTATCTTAGAGCCTTCCCAGGTACTATACAGGCTTTCAAACTCACTATCTTGAAAAACCTTCTTACCTTTCTTCTTCTGTGCCACGTATTCTCTCTTCGATGCCATCTTGGTCTATTCTACTATTGATCGGACTCTAGAGCATCGGAGTCTTTCTTCCGTCCCAGGGTATTCGCATCAAGGGATTCTTATTCAATAGCTGCGGATTCCTTCGCCTATTATTCCACCCAAAAAGAGGCGGATTCGATTGAAAACAGAACAGCAGACACTCTTTCTCGGTAAGAAAGGTCCTGACAAGAGTAGCTTTCCGTTTTGCCATTATTGGGGATATTTATCTACTATTTATCTAATTCTAAAAATGTGCCATTTGATCTCGGGATGGCCTAAATACCCTTTTCTTATATACCTCCTGTTCTTCAGATTCGGATTAGTTCAAATCAAATAGCCTACGCATCAACAGGGAAGTGCTAACCATGCTAAGACCGTTTACGCTGCAAAGTCATTTCACTGATTACTAGCAATAAATCCTATGCATCCTCTCTTCATGCCAAAGCAGATTTTCCCACTTCTTCTCAAATAAGAACAGAAGATTCTTTCTAAACAGGGGATTCTCGAACAGTAACAGCTAAACTGATGCCCTATATTTATTTCGCTATTTCCTCCTCTCTCCTTGGCCTTTTCTCATCCTTATCGTACGGGACTAGAGCAAGCTGGCTAAGCCGCATCTTCTGTTTTGCATTTGTCTTTCAAAAACCCGTTCTTGCTGTTCTTTCATCAGCAAATGTGGCAAACTACTGGTGGTCTTTTCTTCAACTAGAAGATCTCCGCTCAAGTCTTTAGAAAGCAAGAGTCCAGCTGTTGGAGTAAAGGCATGCCTTTAGTTAAGGTAGCGAGTTACTTTCCGGTGAGATGGTTCAATAGTCGTTATATTTAGAGAAAGTAAAGGCGCCCGATTGGAGCTCATTGGTTCAGCAGGAAGAGGAGGAAAGGAGAATTTACTACGATAGTGCAGGGATTTGCTCCTCAATAGGTATCGGGGTACAGACAGAGTACATTGACACAGATTGCTTGGTCGCTTGAAGAATGGCTTTCTACGACGTTAGTGAGAGCAGAGTCCAAAGCAAAACCAATTAAGCCATTTTAATTAGAGTATGATAATGAATTCATTGGTGGCAAAGCTCTAAGCCTGCAGACGGATATCTGTCGGGACCCGAGGATACCTGCGATGATGAGGTTCCCATGATGATGACATGCAACGTCATATCCGTCCGAACAGACTGAACATCTAAAGAGCTCATCGTTGAGCTAGACCGGAAAGATGAACGCCGAGCTAAGGGCGAAATAGCCCGAGACTGTAAGGGGTGCTGAGAATGAGGTACAGGTCTCTGTCGATTTAGACGGCCGTGGACCCCTAAATAGGCCGGCATTCAAAGCATGAGAAAGCCTTAGTTAAGCAAGGTAGTAGCAAGCGCTTCCGTTGAGGGCACGACTCCTCATACGAATTTGATCACTTGTTTGAGGCCCTCGGGCAAAGAAGAAGCTTTCAAAGAAGCCCTTGGAATTCACTGAAAAGGAGGGGGCTCTTTTCGACTATATCGCAAATCGGCTCCGTCTCCGGCAACTCATTCAATAGTCCAATCTCTGTCCATTGCGAAAGAGAAAGCAGTACAAGCTGATACGGGAAGGGCCAGATCCAGATATCGTCTCATAGGAGGGCTCAATCCATAGTGAACTAGGAGGCAGAAAGCGTGTATCCGGAATAGAAGAAAGCCAAAGGCAGAAACGTCTTCTTAGAACAGCGCAGACGGGACTCAGCGAGGAGACGGTACTCAAATTCAATCCCACCCAAAGCGCGACTACGACTCTTGATGAATTGAAGGACGAAGAAAGCCATTAGTTGCCGAATCTCAGTCTTTTGACTCCTAGTGGAAAGAAGGAAACCCGTTGTTTAGGCCGCTGATCAAGCTATCGTCAACCCCTCGCTTACGAGCAATCAAGAATGAATAAGATGAGCTAAGGGAAAGCATCGCTACCCGAACAAGGAATAAAATTCCTTATCCACTAACTTCACAGATGGGTTGAAACAGACGAAAGGGACGAAGGAGCTGCGTACGATTGGGTAGGTTTGGTAGGTTAGTCACCAAGCGAGTAGTCAAGTGAACAGGCAGCGGGTCTTTACATCCAAAAGTGCTTTTTTTTTCGGCGTAAGGATGTGAGTGAGGAACTTTACTTGGAGGCAAATAGGGATTTCACCTAGACTATATTGAGCCAGCGCTTTAAAGGGCCCTGGGTTTACGACTTTTATAGGCATGGTTTGACCCTAGCCTCTCAAATGAGCCCCTACCTAGTAAAAAATGAACTGTTTAAGCTGTGCAGTGCTCTACCCTTGAGGATCTCCACTAAAATAAAAGCTGTTTAAGCCACGGAGAACTTGAACTATCAGGCTAGCTAAACTCCTGTTTCTCCGCCTTAAAGATTGCCTTAGAGATGGATTGTTAATCTCGTAGCACGTTCGAGATAGGCAGGTCGGTCGGGCATCACATACGAATTGCCGACACATCCCATAGTTTTGAAGGGGGAGACGCCGGGTTCTCGATCTAAACAGCACCCCTGAACCGGAGCTAGATCTCAACCAACCTCCGGCTCCGGCGCAGGCTCAGGAGCCGGAGGTTGGGTGTGTTAAGCATAGGTTTCTTTTTCTTTTTTATCTTCTCTTGCTTGAGTCCTAGGAGCTCGTACTCCAGGCGCAGACAGTGCAGAGCTAATACTAATAGCTAATAGGAGGGGCCGACCTTAGCCCTGTACTTAATAAAAAAAAGAAGGAATCGAGGGACGGGGGAGCATCCTCCCTTATCGAGCTACAAGCGCACACGCTTATTCAACAAATCCAAAAACGAACTCAAGAGGGAAGACATTCTAGCCTAGCTTGAGACAAACCTAAAGGCGGGGTTAAGAATTCCTTATCAAGCTAGAAGCAAACTGAAGGTATACCTATTATTCCCTTAAACAAAGGAGCTCCAGCGAGAGATCTCCATAATTCGTTTTTCCTAGGGATGTCAGTCTCTTCTTCCGTTGAGGTCCGTACGATAAACTTCGTAGACTAAATAGATCAACCTGCGATTGTAGGCACCTTTTCTCACCTTTCAGTAAAAGAAAGGAAAGAGCGGAAGCTAGGTCCCTAAGGGAAATCACTCAGAGAACAAATCAAACTATTCAATTAAAAGAACTCACAGCAGCAGCGGGATAATCCCTTGGTTGAGGCACTCTCAGATGGGCCCCTAGCTTAAGGAAGAAAGAAAGCTAGTCCTCGAAACCGAAGGGCATACGTCGTAGCTACTCTTCCTACCCGGATTGACTTACTGACTTACTGTACCGACTGACCGACCAAAGGAGTCTTTTGCTGCTCCTGTGCTTACTACCAGAAAGGAAAAACTACTCGCCGAAGGCTCACTCGTAGCTACCCTATATATAAGAGTTGAGTTGGATTCTGCCTCTCTATTCTACTTAGACCCGGAATCCCCGACAAAAGCATAACATTTCCCTACTCTAAATATAGCCTCTCCGATAGATTTCGTACCGTCACCGACTCCGCCATCAGAGAATCAAAGCTTTGAGTCAGTTTCTCTCGCTGCTTCTCAGCATCTGCCAGTTCTTCTTGGAGCGACTCTTCAAGGAGCCAAGTAAAGCACGCTTTGCAAGCCGCGAAGAGCCACTCCAGGTAGAAGCTGTGGCACCCAATTGTGGCTGAGAGAGAAAAAGCATGTCAGTCAGGAAATAATGAAGTTAAGAAAGGTGTGGTTAGATTAAGTGACAAAGGTATTACCTGAGGGAAATCACTGGATTTTAAAGCGGATGTAGGAGTCACAGTCCGAGAAGCCTGAGTCCCCTCACCAAAAGATTGTGAGGTAGGATCCACAGAGATCGAAGCCAATGGAATGGGAGTAAGAGGGTTGTAGGAGCGACTTCCAGCTTTCAAGACAAGGTCCTTAACATATTCAAAACTGGCTCCTTCTGGGGATGATTCACTTCCAGAACTCCCGTCTTCAGAGGAGCCATCTTGGTCACCATCTCCTTATAGTGTAATATATACTCCCTGTTCACCACCTGATTCTTTTGGGATGGAATCATCCGGTGACTCTTGCTCCACTCCTGGCTCCTCTGTCATTGGTTCCTCAACTATGGCTTCCGTGGATGGCTTCTCCCCTACTTCACTCCCACCTTCTTCACTAGTAATCTCCACAACCTCAGGAGTGGCACCTTTAGTGGCACAGCCTTCTTGTGTCTGAGAGATTGCTGCAACAAAGAGGAATTTATCAGCCAATGGAAATTCAAACAAAGGCAGTTGACTAAAATATATCAAATAAAGTCAGACTTACTCTTTTCCGAGGCCTTTCCCTTCGGCTGACTTGACTCCATCTTCCCACTTGCTTTGGGATTCTTCTCGAAAGAGAATCCCTCTAACACTTCAGTTACTGGTTTATGAAAAACCTTAGCCGGGACCACCAAGTGTGAAAATCCTATTTTCGATTCTTTGAACTTGGCTTCTTACTATTGAAAAGAGGCCAGACGAAGTAACTAAAGCCCAATGCAGGTTGAACTCTCTTGAATCTAAGCCTCACTACCCTCTTAGAGCGTTACAAGGAATTTTGGGCCTAATGCAAGGCCCCATATGGATTCAGCTTAATAGATTCCGCTTAGGGGTTTATGAGAGATTGATTGATGGACCTAAGCTAAACTTATATATAAGATTGAACCTAAACCAAAGCCTATAGACTGAATTAGGAGAGCAGAGGTTTAATCCAAAACCAGGAAAGCAAGCTATATCGAAGCCCAATGCCAAGCAAAGCCCTAGACTACAAGTGAAGAAATTGGGTTCCACTAAGCGCCCTTAACCCGACACAAGATGGGACCCTATTAGGTAGGATAGTGGGCTTAGTCAGCCCAACATAGGTTGTCAACCAAAAAGGGGAAGTTCCCGTGATTTAAGGTTTATGGATATCCTACCCTAAGACGAGAGGATTGGGCTTAGAACAAGACCCATCGGTGGATAAGATCACATCTTCATAACAAAAGGTGTACACGTTCGGCCTCACTCAAGGTAATGGGCCAAACCTAACGAGTCCAAACAAATAGGATATTATTGTATGACAAAACCACAGATTGGCTATATAATATATTAAGTCATTTTTTAATTTCCTCAAGCAATAGGGTTTTACCAGTCCCAGCAGAGCCTGTGATGAACACGGATTTGCCCTGAGGGATGGCAGAAAAAATATGCTTCTGCTCGTTTCCCCATTCTATTGGAGTGGAGTGAAGGTTAGCCCAATGTTAGCATTCAGATCTATTTTCAGCTTTGGAAAGCCCGGAAATGCCACCTGAACCTGGCTTTCCAAACAAAGCCCATCGAAGTCCAGTCCATCTAATTCATTTTTTTCCCATTCCAGGACGGCCCAGGCCGCTATCCGAGTGCAATCGGCAAAAGCAAGTTTACCTTACTTATTTTAAGAATATAATTCTTTCGTTCTGCTGTCAAAAGTTGGGGAAAGTGTCTGATCCTTTCAATCAAGCGATAGAGGCATCGGCTTTACTTCCATCGCCTACGCTAGGACGGAGCTGCTGTCGAGTGACGATTGGCCGAGGGGAGTTCCATCATGAAGCTGGGTACAAATAAGCCAGTAAAAGACAAGTAGAAGCCAGTGAAAGAGGAGTAGTCAGGGTACGACGAAGCACGCCGCGAATACGGATCACGTGGGTTTGTACTGATCCGCTTTCGAGCTGTCGAGTGAGGATTGCTCCATCTATTAAGAAAGGACGCGGAGGGCCTTGTTTATTTATAAAGGGAGTACTCTCTTCTCTGATGTGCGTTCTATTATTGCCTCCTATTCCTGAGGGAGTGATCGGGATTAAGCCGCGTGGCGATACCCGCGAAAAAACTAAGGATTTTATTTTTTTCTTAATGGACCCCCGCGCCTATAAATAGGACGCTTCTTTCTCTATTTGGCAAAGCAAAGGGAGATGGATCCAGCAACTGCTGAAAGACTTTCCCAAATAGATCAACTTATTCAAAACATCGATGCCGAGAAGGCCCAACGGCAGCAAACCCTGGCTGCCTTTTGGGAGCACCTGCCTCCCATCGATCCTGCGCTTGTGGCTGCAGCCATGCAAAGGATCCTGGACCGCATTCGCGGTCTGGAAGAAAGGAGGAGGGCCCTCCTCCAAGAACAACGAGACCTCATTGTGAGGGGGGCCCTCCGCAGCCGCAGGGGGACCTAGAAGAGTCTTTAATATGTTGTTTGTTTGTTAACTTTTTGTTGTAATGTTGTGTTTAGTTGTTTGGCTGGTTTTTATATGTCTACGTAAGCTTCCCCCCTATAGTACTTCTGCTATTAATTAATGAATAAAAAGTGCTCTTCCGCGCTTATGCGATAGCTTTTATGCTGCTGTTCTGAGGGGAACATCTTCCGCCCATCAATCTGGAGCGGGTGGCAACATGCAAAATACCCGAGACCAGATTCGGGCTTTGGACGACCTCCAGAGGGCTGGCTCTGCTCCTCGAGCGGCAAGAACTAGTCGTCGCAGCAGCAATCCTCCATGGAGGAAATGGGGGCAACTAGAGGACTCTGCTGTTTTCTATTTCTATGTTGTGTTTAGTTGTGTGGCTGGTCTATGTGTGTGTAAGCTTCCCATTGGATGTACTCCCATGTAAAAAAATGCTTGTAGTGCTGTGGAATGAATAAAATCCGCTTTGTTCTAGTTCATTCTCTTTCCCTGTTTTGTGTAGAAAAATTTATGATTTGAATTCTTTTTTAAATATCGTTTTTTTCTTGTTAATTTCTCATATATACAAGCTAAAACTACAGCCAACAGGGTGGTGTGTTTACAGTATAAAATCAATCCTCTAATAGCATAGCAGATAGCTTCCATGCCTCGCTATCCTATCTTTAAAACCGCCACTACGGTGTCGTTAAAGCGCAGTAACGTTAACAAGATACCCGAGACTAACCTAACGATTTCAAGTAGCCGTAGAATAGAACGAAGATCGTAGAGCACTGAAGGCTACGCTTGCTCGAACATCCAACTCAAAACCCGCCCGCTTGCTTGCGAACAAGAACTACCAGTTTACAGACAAGTTTCGGCTAAAGCCCCCCATCTTGTTGTTGAATTCCAGTTTCCTACTGAACAACTAAAACAAACGACTGTTACTTGATTTTGAGAGAAATCATTTTGAGTCCTATAAGATAGGGGCTTCTGAGAAGGATCTATCAAAATAGGTCAAGCTAAATCTTCTCAACAGTGTCGTCCTTTTCTTCTGGCTTACAGTTAATGTAATTGGTGATGTTATTTCCCAGTGCTGCAGTGGAATGTTGGCCCTGGAAGTTAATTGGCTTCTTGGTAAGAAGGTGGAGCACCTCATCTTTGAAGCCGCCCTTGGCTGCTTCAGCTAGGTGAGCTGCCTTGCCTGTGGGGGTGCCAATGTTGTAGCAATTTCAGCCATTAGATGGGAGAATGGCTTGTGGGTGACAGGGTCTATACCCATGCCATCCAGTTTCTTTTTCAGCTTGGTGTTCCAGTGGTTTTTGACATCATTGTCAGTGCGTCCTGGCAGCTGGGCTGCTATCAGTGACCATCTGAACATCCGTTTAAGTAAGCATTTAAGGGAAACAATGTGATAAATAGAATTCCCTACGCTATAAATAACAATAACTTAAATGTATGGTTAACATTTAACATACCTGTTACCAAAAACGGAATGAAGCTTCACAATGGTTTGCTCTTCTGAATCCGAGAATTTACCATGTTTAAAATCAGGACGAAGGAAGGTAATTAGTCCACCTTAGCCTGCAGCTCTTTCCACATCTCTGGAGGCCTATTTCATCAGCAAAATCAAGTCTAGTATAAAAGTCTGTTTTATTGACATTGATATATATATAAATATATCTATATATAGAAGGAGAGGGACTTACCAGCATTCTTGGGGATGAGACGCCAGTTGCGAGTGCCATGTTGAGCAATGTCGGAGGAGAGCTTGTTATCTTCCTCAGGTGTCCACTGTCCTCTTTTCACGTTGTCCTTCTCACAGCATGGAATACGCCCCATTTCTCTATTCTTTTTTTTTTTTCAATATGTTGTTAATTCTTATATCCTAAAGAAATGCCAATTTTGAGAGCGGGTGAGGACTAGAATAATGGAGGGAAGTCTCGAGTATAAGAATTCTCTTTCTTCCACAACAACTTGTGAACTCTCTCTACCAGTCTTTCAATTCTTTGAGGCAAAAAGGGAAGACGTGGAATATTTCTTTGGGTTGGTTTTTGTTTTTTTTATTCTATTATTATCTATGTTTTTTTTGGTAGTGGCTCGCTATTCTTTATATATAAGGGATGCCAATGGGAATTGCATGGGGTACATTGTAAAGGCCCAAAGGCATCAAAGGCGCATGAATTTCTTAATGAATTCAACGCCATTGAGCGTGTGAGAGAGGCAGGTAGCTCACCCACAAGATGCTCGGTCAACATCTCTCTTTCTCTCTCTTTGTTGACTGCTTTACTCATAGTTTGTGTGCTTAATGCATATGTTGGGTAGGTTTCTGCTTTGTTCACACAAAACCACCTCACCTTACTTTAGAGGAAGAGTGGCTGGGTTAGATCCTATCTAACGTTGCAGATGTCAAGGTTGTTTCACGTGCGGGGTCTCAGTCTTTCTTGAGCAAATTCTTAGTTATGGATTTCAGTAGCACAAGAGAACCAGGGAAGAGAGAAGTGAGGTGGATCCCACACGTTGGGCATGGATATATGTCCGAGAGTGAAGCATTTGTTGGTGGCATGAGTTGTTATGCTAATATGGTGAAGTGTTGTAGCTTATGGGCGACTAGACTAGCAGGTGCGTGAGACTGTTGCAGAAGTCTTTGGCTTTGTGCTTGGACACGGTACGAAGAGATGGCTCGATGATCCGTGACAGACTCCAGGCCGGCTAAATTCTGGCGCACAGGTGGAAGCCCAAGCATCTGGTGTCAACGGTTCTGCCACTCCTGAATCAGACGATGTCTCCTAAGCCTTTCAGTCCATTACCGTTGAACAAGAGTGAGCAGAGATGGCGGTCTCACTGGTTTAAAATTGCCTTCCCTAGTCCTGTAAGAAATGCCGCTGGTATTGAAATCCGTCATTTAAGGAAGACTGATATAGAGGCTTTTCCCGCTATAAGAAATAGCTGGAGTACGAAGTGGATATCTTTTGACTCAAAAGGGGTTGCAACCTATGAATGTGCAGCCTAGTCTAGAACAGTAAGAGCTCCGTCTGTGGCATTTGTCCTGAGAACAGTCTTCCTTCTGTCTTGAACCTTCCACCAGCATTGGATTCATTCTTTTCTTACCTTAGAGATTGATTACCAAGAGCTCTTCTTCGGCTAAGGAGAGCATCTAATCATTACCGTGGCTCTCTCCTTTCTTATAATCGATGTACGTGAAAAAGAAATGAAATTGATAGAGTCAGATTAAAAAAGGAATAATAGGCTCACAGCTGATACGAGCGCTTATTCACTCACCAACAAGAGCGTATTCAATAGCAGCATTCGATGCCTACTCTTTATTATGTGATTTGCTTCCTCACTTTCCTTTGTAGCCTTTCTTTTTTTTCCTTCCCCAGCTTGAAGTTCAGTTACTTGCCTTAGGGCAATCGGAGTTCAGTGAGCTTGCTTGAAGCTCTGTCAAAGAAGCCCTTCTTATTAACTCAAATAATCCTCCCTAACAGCCTATTCGATAGCAGTTCCTTCTGTGCCTCTTATTAGACTATTACCTCCTCGTGGCTATCTTACTCAAGGCATTGACGCAAAGAAAAGAGCCTACTCTTTCAAAGAGCTTCTTCTCGAACGGTTGATTCCGTGCCTGAATGTCCAGTTTATTCTTTCAATCCTGTCTTCGATTCTTTACCTGTGTAAGCTAGCAGTCTCATTCTCCCGCACTCGCATTCGTCCTTCCTGCTAGTCATCAGTGAGCCTAAAGACATGCATGGAATTCTGAATTAGTTTGATTTATTTGCCATTTAGTGTTCACAACTGGCGGATTGAAAAGTTGTTCGATAGTAACCTGGTCGGAAAGAAAGCGCCACGGTATAATACCATAAATGGTATTTCAACCATTGGCGTACCCACGAACGGGACATGGAGTATTCAAGAAAATCCTTGACCTTCTCGGTCACAAAGTAACCGTCAGGAGGAAGTATAAAATCCACCGGTTTGATCCGCTCTCGAATTTGATGGATCAAACTTGCCATCAAATAGGGTTTAAGTGGGTAGCCTCGTCCCAACCATAGATCGACGGGGAGTCGACCCTTTTGAAACAGGCCGAAAATCCTTCTAATTGGCCTGCTCCAATGGTGGTCGATCTTTGCTAGCTGACGATAGCCAGCACCACCGATACGGGCAACCGTAGAAAAGCGCCGCACAGAATATCAGTCGGCAATGGTCATTAGACCATACGGGTGGTAGAAGTTCTTAAGTGCAGAAAGAGAGACAGGAGATAAATCAACTGTGCCTCCCTTGACTCGGAACCTCTTAGCAAACTCAAAAGCGCCAGTGCTGGAAATCAGGGACTTACTATATGTGAAATAGTTACTCCAAGTCTCTCCAGCGCTTGCTCATATCGAGAAGCTATCACAACGTCATCCCCTAAGATGGGGTAGTCAATGAAGCGGGAACCGGGGTAGACATCTTATGCACAAATCCACACCAATAGATGGTGGGATAAGGCAAATAAAGGCCAGGAAGAGTAGTCTCCGAGAGGTTGCCCTGCAACAAAAGAGAAAGTAGATGGTCTCTTCTTGACGAAGGGAACATCAAATATGTTACAGGCTAGTGTAGAATTTACTACACTAGAAGCAAATGACCTATCGAATAAAGACTGCATTACTTCAAATAAGAAAAGGAGAGGCCACCCATCTGTGGCTGCCTTTAAATCGAAGGAATAGCAGTGTTCTTTGCCTTTAAGATAATCAAGAGGCCTTCTTTGTTGATTAAAAGTCCCGTCCATCCGGATGAGGCTTAGGACAGACATGAGCCAGTCATGGACTGGTTTGAGAAGCCTCTGATTAAAATAATTTCCTATGACAAAGATTCTTCTCTTCCCACCTCCCTCAACAGTCATACCTAGTCGGCCGGTTATGGGTGGTAAGCCCAAATCCGCCGATGTGGGGTTCAGCGGACCTACAAACCTCTCAAAGTATTCTAAGCTCTGCTCAGAGATAAACTTATTAGCTTTATCAAACAAAGGCATACCTCACATAGTGAGGCCAAAGAAGACCCTGAGACCACTGTTGACCCTGTGCATGGACAAATTGCACAAGAAAGCCCCACGCGCTCATATCGAGAAGCAAGAGAATTTAGGGTCTCTTTATACCGCCTTCCCGAAGGAAATGCAGCATAAGTGGATGGTTTGGGAGGGCCTTCCAGGTCGGATCAAATGTAATCCCTTGAAGAAGGGGAAGACTTTCTATCTGGGGTACATAGCGTAAGAACAGCTCTTTGAAAAGCGCTCCTTTCTCACCTATGTACTCTGTTACCTTAGGAATATAAAAGGGTTGGACCATTGTCTGGAATGTCTTTCGACTCACCGGCTTAGAAAGCTCTACGAGCCTATAAACCGTGAAGAAAGATAAGTACATCCTGACAACAGTGTCCGCTTGACTGTAAGAAAAGAAATAGCTATACTTACAGGAACGGAGTAGCTCGACTTTAAGGTGTTTACAAGCTTGTTTGATAGAACAAGGAGAGGAAGGAATCTATTTACAATTGAGTGTAGACTGCTGCTTACTCGAAGAGTTTTGGGACTACGCGATGCTTCTCCTGGGGCGATATCTTCCCGGGTGGACTGTGGATACTTCACAGGTTGCTTCCCTTTCCCGTTATCTTCACTGCTGTGTCTCTCCTGCCTCTTCTGATCAAGATGCTCCCGAAGTTCAACCTTCGGCCCTGAGAAAAGCATGGCTAGCCTCGATACATATTCCTTCTTCTGCGACAAATCCATTCCAAATCCAGCATACCCACCATTCCATCTAACGGCGCTTCCTTACTTAGCCGCTTGAAAGAACTGGATTGTACGAGTATCGAGAATGAGATTAGGGATGGAAATAGAAAAGTTCCCCCTTAGAGCACATCGTTACCTATATCGAACTCAATGTGTTAAGCATAGGGGGGCATTAAAATGCTAACTGAAAGTTGGATCAATTCTATCCCACTGAGCTCAATAGATGAGGCTCCAGGGCAATTCTTTCTTTAGGAACGACCCGATCCCACCCAAGTGCCATCTGAAAGGATTGAATTTAGTAATTCATCCCAGTGTAGCCTATGCGTCAGTCTTCCCATTCAGTCAAGCCAGAAGGAAGCAGGCGCAAGCAAGTGATTAGGGGGAAAGCTATTCACATGAAGCCGAGAGAGCGCTTAAAGGAAAGGGTTGTTTTTGGGAAGCGAAGTGACTCTAGCCTTAGGATTTAGGAACCTAGTTAGGGAATGAAATCAGTGAAGTGCCCCTAACAGGCGTTGCGTTGGGACAGGAGCCAAGCCCGTGTAAGGGAAATCAATCTTTCCATATGATTTGCGTGAAAGAAAGCTAACTTGTTTGTATCACCATTCTTCTCTCAAGACAGACCCACTCCCACTCATTCACTCTGGTACACTGGAACGAGAACTTCACTTCCAGCCGAAAAGCGAACTGATTGCTTTCTTAGCTGCTACTTGGCTAAACATTTCTAGAAGGGATCCCGCTCTCCGCGAGACTGCATTCGATTGGTATGCCAGGTTGCCTGCTGGAACCATAAACTCGTGGGCGGATGAGGATGGTCGTAGATCAATACAGGATCGAGAAGAAGGGACTGAACTTGAATGAAGCTTGGGTTGACGGGGTCGCTATCAAGGTAGAGACATCATCCGTTCATGGGAAACTTGATACTGATATGATATGAGGATGCCACAACCAAGTTGGCGTGGATCCAAGGTCATTCTAGCAACATTTTAGATGTTTATAGTATATCCGCTACATAGAATAGAGTTGACCGAACAAGGGGTCCCAATGTTCAATTAAGTCGAACTATACCTTGCGCGGTTCGAGTGGTCCCGTCATATGCACAAACAGCTGTACCGAGGGAAGCCTTTCATTAAGACCACTTCACTTCTTCATATGATGATTGATTTAAGATTTCTACAATAAGCCTACGAGATGAATTGGTTGATTCCCGCTTTTAGGTTCTACCTAAAATGAAACCTTACCTATTTCTTCCGATATCTTGCTTTGCAGGACGAGGTTCCTATGAATCGATCCAATGGAGGCTGCACGTAGTTCAGGTTGAAAGGCTAGCTTGGTGACTGAGATGACTGGCTAATCACAACCAAAGAAAGTTTGCCGCTGAATTGGCTTTTTCTTGGGAAGTGAAGTTCGCGCTAGGCGAATGCTGACCAATAGACCTGAAAGAAGGCTGAAGAAGTAATGGGAAAGAAAGACTGCAAGTGGCACAATTCTTGGAGCCACACCACTAACAATTGTGTAGTATTTCGGAACCATCTCCAAAAGGGAATCTCAGCTTGTTCAATTTCATTGCCTTTCCTTGTTGCCCATGCGGAATCAGGCTCGCTGAGGAATAAGAAGTCTCGGTATGTCGAAAAGCGGATGCTCGTCCAATCAGTCCAAGCATAGAAAGATCCTAGTGCTAGTGTCAGATCCTCCTTTTGATGGTGAATGTCGGAAATGCTGTTGAAAGAAGAATCCTCTGCGCACATCCAATTCTTCCTTCTAAGAGGGCATTATTCGATGCATCCACTTTGCTGTCTTATTCTTATGTTGGCATATTCTAATAAGGATTGCCGATTCAATAGCAACTGGAAGCCTTTCCTTATTGCTAAGAGCTTCTTTGCCTACTTCTATTCCTTTTTCATTTCCCATCCTTTCATTTGCCCGAGATGATAAACTATCTGTCCTATTCGATTCCCAAGAGCGCATTCTACCTTCAAACCTGAAAAAAGCGTATTCTGAGTAACAGCTGATTCGACGGGATGCTTATTCGAGCGTCGTAAGCCCTTCGAGAGGAAGATGAATGTAAATGTGCCGGGATTTTAGGCTGCAAGTCAATTTTAGCCTATAGACGGACATTGAAATCGATACAGTTGCATTTTCCCCGTATTTTTGATTAAAACCTCTTCTTACCTTATTCTTTACCACTATTAGCACAGCTTGGAAAATCGTTATCTTTTATTCGCCTATACCTATATGTTACAAATGAATAAAAAAGAAAACTGAGAACTCGATCGTAAAGTAAAGCTCTAGTTCATTCACCCTTGAATGCGCAGGGATTGGGACTAAGAAGACTGCTGCCATTCCATTCAGGTAATGCAATTGTGAATGTCCGATCAATAGCAATAGTGCTGTGGCACTTCTTAATGACTTTCCTGTTGAGCATAACTTCTGGAGGATTTGATATGGATGTCACTTGCTCTAGAATCATCAGTTTCCTAATCGAATAGGATAGGAATTCCCGGTGCAGGCCAACTCGGAATAGAAAGAGCCCTTTCCTTTAGTAGGACGAGGTCAAATGGAACGAGTGAGCTTATTAAAGCGCGAATCCTAGAGGAGGATCAAGGGGGTCAGATCCCCGGGTGGGACAAATCTGGTCTTTGTCTTTGCAAGGGAAAGCGGTAAACTATGGATTTAAACTAAGGTACCGTGCCCTAAGATAAGGCACAGTCAAAGCAGGGACTTAGAGACTAGCATCCGATTGTGGGCATCTTTCGATCGATTGAGTAGGTCAGGAAAGAGACAACAGGCGATTATCCCTGTTCTTCCAACAGCGGAAACGCCGCTATTCCTGAGTAGTCGTAGTTAGCCGGAATAAGAGGTTTCGCGGGGCTACCTACTTTTTGGCTAGGAACGACTTGCCTAGTTGGAACTCTTCTCCGCCGACTCCTGAGGCTAGAATGGCGTACTACAGATCAGTGCGTTCTTGCCCGCTTGGTACTTTGATCCCTAATCTAGAAGATCCCGAGCCTGTAATCTCCTTCTTCTACCAAGAGAATGCCTTTCTTTTGGTAGCTACCGATTACTTCACCAAATGGGTCGAAGCTGAGCCATCTAAGGTCTGTCTTCCCTACCAGATCCGGTTTTCCCAGACGCGAGTCGAGTCATCTTCTTCATCAGGCTTCCTTCTCGCAGTCGAAGCGGTAGCGGTACTGGAACGAGTTCCCTATTCGATATGGTTTCATTCCACCAGTCCCCTAACATAGATAGCACTGGGTCAAAGGGCTTCACTTCGGAACCTTTTCTTGCTTTCCTTCCGTGGGCATGAAATGAACCCTGAGGTGACTCTGTCCCTGGCATCCCTTTCTGCCCCCCAACTTTATTCACTTCGCGGTAAACGGAAACTTTCCAATAGCCAGCAGGTCAAAGCCTTTTTTGGGGTCCAAGGGCCCCCTACTACCCAATTCCTGTCTTCGGAACTACGGGGATAGGTGACTTTCTGCGATGGCCCTCCACCTCGTTGGGAAAAGTGAAAGGAAATAACAAGCCCTAAACTAAATACCAACTAGCAGCTTATCAACCACCGAACACAGACTCATGTTGGCGATGCCATGGTCAAGTAAGAGAACGAGCCATTCATCCTAAGTAGTATTTTAGTATAGAAGAGAGGCATTCTGATCCTACTACTACGACTACATGCGCATCTAGTGCAGTGGCTTGGAAGCAAGCTACCTTGACCATCT